CAATCAAATTACGAGAAGCTTCATAAAGTGCTTCCTTAGGAGTTAAACTCCCGTTTGTCCATATTTCGAGAAAGAGTATCTCTTGTTTTTCATTCCCATTCCCATAAGAATGAATACTATGATTTGCATTTCGAACAGGCATGGATACGGCATCTATAGGGTAGCTTCCATCTTTAGAGTTATTTGTAGGTTTCATACGATATCCCCGATCTCTCTTGATTTGTAATCCAATACACAAATCAATTGGTTCCGTCAGGGTAGCTATATGCTGTGTTGTGTCAACTATTTCCACCGAAGGTGGTGAGATGATATCTTGAGCGGTTACGTATCTAGGACCCCTTACGCAAATGGCTGCGTCTCTAACTCCATATAGAGTACTTCTCAATACAATTTCTTTCAAATTTATTAAAATTTCGTGGACTGATTCTTTAATACCTACTATTGTAAAATATTCATGGGGTACCTTCTCGGATTTTGCGCGTGTGATACATGTTCCTTCTATTTCTCCAAGTAAAGCCCTTCGCATGGCAATACCGATAGTATCGGCTTGACCTTTCATAAGCGGGGACAGAATGAAACGACCATAATAAAGACGCTTACTGTCTATTCTTGATTCAACACATTTCCACTGTAGTGTTCGAGTAGACCCGGCTACTTCCTCTCGAACCATACTAATATTATTCTTTAGATTAGATCATTGAATCATTTATTTCTCTTGAAATCCTTTTAATTCTTATTTCTACACACGTCTTTTTTTAGGGGGTCGACATCCATTATGTGGCATAGGTGTTACATCGCGCACGAAACTTAATAGTATACCACTTCTACGAATGGCTCGTAATGCTGCATCTCTTCCGAGACCAGGGCCTTTTATCATAACTTCTGCTCGTTGCATACCCTGATCAACTACCGTACGAATAGCATTTACTGCTGCTGCTTGAGCAGCATAGGGTGTCCCCCTTCTTGTGCCCTTGAATCCAGAAGTACCCGCGGAGGCCCAAGAAACTACCCGACCTCGTACGTCTGTAATAGTTACAATGGTATTGTTGAAACTTGCTTGAACATGAATAACTCCTTTTGGTATTCTACGTCCATTCTTACGTGAACCAATACGCCCATTCTTACGTGAACCGATTCTTGGTATAGGTTTTGTCATATTTTATCATCTCATAAATATAAGTCATAAATATACAGAAAGATGCGGAGATATCCATCTCATGTTAAAACGGATTCTTTCTTTTTTTATATGGGTCCTTCTTTTCTTTATCGAAAATTCTTTTTTATATTTTAGAAGGATTACCCTTGTCTCTGCTTATGTCTCGGATTGGAACAAATCACTATAATCCGTCCGCGCCTGCGAATCAGTCTACATTTTTCACAAATTTTACGAATAGAAGCCCTTATTTTCATATTTCTCATTCCTTTTTTGTTCTTTCATTCTAGGTAACTCCTTGAGTTATCAACTAACGGGGGAAGGGTTATATAAAACTCGCTCTCTATTTCACAAATAAATGGGAAGTTATAGATAAAATTAGGATAATGGGGGGGAGAGGATCACCATATATAACACAAAATTTCTCCCCCAATTTTTTCGAGTCGAGCTTCTCGGTCTGTCATTATACCTCGAGAAGTAGAAAGAATTACAATCCCCATTCCGCCTAAAATCTTAGGAATTCCTTGATAGTTGGAATAGATTCGTAGACCGGGTCGGCTGATACGTTTTAAAATAGTTCTATATATTTCCTTTCTAGTCCTTCTATGTCGCAGGGTTAAAACCAAGAAAGATTTGTCATTTTCCTGATGTTTCCGAACATTTTCAATAAAACCTTCTCGTAGAAGTATTTTAACAATGTTTTCGGTAATATTAGTAGATGCTATTCGAACCGTTCCTTTTTTATGCATGTCAGCATTTCTTATAGAAGTTATTATATCGGCAATAGTATCCTTACCCATGACGAACTATAATTATTTGTACCCCCTAATTTTAATATAATCAACATGTTTTTTTGAATTATTAAAATAAAATTAATTTAATATTAATATAAATTTATATATTTATTAATTAAAAGTATATGCGTGAGACATAATCCAATCTACTAACTTGACCCATTTTAGATACCTCACTACATCATAGTCTAATCTACTAGTATTTATAATACTTCGGGAGCTAATGAAACTATTTTAGTAAAATTCAACTGTCTCAATTCCCGAGCGATCGCGCCAAAAACTCGAGTTCCTTTTGGATTTCCTTCTTGATCAATAACAACCGCAGCATTGTCATCATATCGTATGATCATACCGTTGTTACGTTTGAGTTCTTTACATGTACGTACAATTACAGCCCTAATCACTTCTGATCTTTCTAGAGGCATATTTGGTATTGCTTCTTTGATTACGGCAACAACAACGTCACCAATATGAGCATATTGTTGATTACCAGCTCCTATGATTCGAATACACATCAATTTTCGAGCTCCGCTATTATCCGCTACATTCAAAAGGGTCTGAGGTTGAATCATATCATTTTTTTTATCTGTTATTTCACTGCAAAGGATAAAGAAAAAAATAAATATTGCCTGTCCAGAAATAAATAAACCTATATTTTTTCATCATCAATACCCCTTTTTTATTTCTACATCCCTATCACACAATAACGAATTGAGTTCGTATAGGCATTTTGCACGCAGCTATTTCAATAGCTGCTCTGGCTACAGTTTCTGATACCCCGCCCATTTCATAAAGTAGTCGACCTGGTTTAACAACGGATACCCAATATTCTGGGGCTCCCTTCCCCGAACCCATACGTGTTTCCGCGGGTCTTACTGTAACAGGTTTGTCGGGAAATATACGTACCCATATTTTTCCGCCACGACGCGCATATCGTGTCATTGCTCTTCGTCCTGCTTCTATTTGTCTAGCCGTGATCCAAGCGGGCTCAAGTGCCTGAAGAGCGTATCTGCCGAAACAAATATGATTGCCTCGACAAGATATTCCCTTCATTCTTCCTCTATGTTGTTTACGAAATTTGGTTCTTTTTGGGTTATAGTTGATGGTTGTTTCTTAAATGAATTCCACCTCTATTACAGAACCGGACATGAGAGTTTCTTCTCATCCGGCTCCTCACGAATGAAATGATTCATTAATATTACTGCGGATACACATGTATTTAATAAAATAAATAATATACAATACACTACACTTAGACTTAGTAATGTAATGGGATTTATTGAAATTTAATTTGTTAATAGTATTGTTATATAGTAAGAGTAAGCTGTATATACCATACAACCGGACGTTTATATTTTTTTTGTATATTTATAGAATGCTTCTTTATATAACATATAACGTAATTAATTCTTATTTTTTTCCTATTGAATCGTGCCAAAATATTGTAATTCAATAACTAAAACTAAAGTTTTCGCGGGCGAATATTGACTCTTTCCTGCTTCATTCGTAGGGTCAATTCATGACTTTTTAGAATAAATCAATAAATCAATTTGTTCTTGGTTCGTTCCGCCATCCCACCCAATGAATAATTAAGATTCGTTTTCAAGAGAATCTTATATAATCACAGGTTCTGTCGTTCCCATAGCCTCTTCGTTAATGGTTAGGCCCGAACTCCGCAATGGAGCCCCCGACAAAATTCGTTCCCGAGTCAATTTCCTTAGTTTCTATTAACCCGAGGCTCTTTATCTTTATTATCTTTATTTTTTATATCAGTATCGGTATTCATGCTTTATCACACTGCCTTTTGTGAGATAATTCATAGACCATACATATTTGGAATCATATATCATTGATACTTTTGTTCTCTCTTTCTATCATCCTTCCATTTATCCACATCCCCCCTTATTTTTTGCCTTGCAACCTATAATCAGATTTCTATTTTATTTTTTTGAAAAAATTTCAGTTGCTACAACTATATGATCGATCCAGTCATATAGTGACTGTTTTTGGAATCTCGACAATACGAAGCAATAAGTTGGTTATTAGTTTATATAGTTAGTAAGTTCATAGTGGGGGTTAGTCATTTTTTTTTTAATCCCAACTATAAACGAACTCTAAAAAAGCTAACGAGTCACACACTAAGCATAGCAATTATATTAAATATTAAATTAAATGGTCAATCGAATTTTTATTAAATCTTATAGAATTAGAATTGCTCATTTTTGTTTGATTTAACGTAAAAAGGATGAAAACAGTTTGTCATTTTCTTTTTTTGTTCTATTGTTGGGCAGGCCAGCAAAACAAATAAAATAAAGGTCCATTATTCATTATTCCTCGTCCACAAATATCCAAATTTTTATGCCTAATACTCCATAGATAGTTCGAATTGTATAGGAACAATGATCAATTTTAGCGCGAATTGTTTGTAGAGGAACCCTACCCTCTCTGATCCATTCGACACGTGCAATTTCTTTTCCGTCGATACGCCCTGCGATTTGCACTTGAATTCCTTTTGTATTCGTTTGTTCAGTTAATTCAATAGCTTTTTTCATTGCCTTTCGAAATGAAACTCTATTTTTTAATTGTAAAGCTATATATTCTGCAAGAATATTAGGTTGTCCATAAGGTTTTTCAACTCTTGTGATAGCAATGTTGAGTCTCCGATTCATAGAATGAAACTTCTTTTGTACATTCATCTGTAATTCTTCGATTCCTCGTGCTCGGCCCTCTATTAATAAGTTTGGGAATCCAATATAGATTATGACTTGGATCAAATCGATTCTTTTTTTAATTTCGATACGTGCAATTCCTTCGAAACCCGAAGGCGTTTTCTTATTTTTTTGTACGTAATTCTTGATACAATTCCGTATTTTTTCATCTTCTTGTATACCCGCGGAATAATTTTTTGGTTGTGCGAACCAAAAGGAATGATGACTTTGGGTTGTACCAAGTCTGAAACCGAGTGGATTTATTTTTTGTCCCATATTTTTATTTTTATATTATCTTTCCATACCTATGAATCTTTAGATTTATCCTTCAATACAATTGTTATATGACAAGTAGGTCTTTTTATCGGATAACTACGTCCTCGAGCCCGAGGTCTTAACTTTTTCACAATAGTACCCCCATTGACTTCAGCTTTACTAATAAATAAATGAGCTTCGTTTAAGCCCATGTTATGGATAGCATTTGCTGCTGCAGAATAAACCAATTTCAAAATGGGAAAAGATGCTCGATAAGGCATGAGTTCTAGTATCATAAGTGTTTCCTCATAGGAGCGCCCGCGAATTTGATCAACTACTCTTCGTGCTTTGAAAACAGACATACATATATGTTGAGCTAAAACTTTAACTTCTGTACTTGAACGCAAGTTATTTCTCTTTATCATAAGGCTATCCCCTACCCATTAACAAATAAAACTGCTTAAAATAAAAATTTTCAATTTTTTTATATTTTGATTTTATTATTTTGATAATATATAATATATATATAATATAATATTAATAATAATATATTAATTTAATTAACATTAACGACGAGATTTATTATCGTTTCTTGCATGTCTTGCGAAAGTTAGAGTAGGCGCGAATTCTCCCAATTTATGACCTACCATACGATCTGTTATATAAATAGGTAAATGCTCCTTTCCATTATGAATAGCGATTGTATGGCCAATCATTGTGGGTATAATGGTAGATGCCCTAGACCAAGTTACTATTATTTCTTTCTCCTCCCTCATGTTGAGTTTTTTAATTTTTTCCGATAAATGATTAGCTACAAAAGGATTTTTTTTTATTGAACGTGTCACAGCGGATTACTCCTTTTTTTACATTTTTAAAATTAGCATTCTATGTTCAATATCTCGATCTAAGTATAAAGGTAAGAAAAAATACAATAATGATGAATGGAAAAAGAAAAAAGCTAAAATCCTTTAGCTAGATAAGGGGCGGATGTAGCCAAGTGGATCAAGGCAGTGGATTGTGAATCCACCACGCGCGGGTTCAATTCCCGTCGTTCGCCCATCACATTATTTCAAATTCCAAAAATTCGATTTTAAATATTCCTATTTACGGCGACGAAGAATAAAACTATCACTATATTTGTTCCTTTTCCTACTTCTTCTTCCAAGCGCAGGATAACCCCAAGGGGTGGCGGGTTTTTTTCTACCAATTGGCGCTCTCCCTTCACCGCCCCCATGGGGATGGTCTACAGGGTTCATAACTACTCCTCTTACTACAGGACGCTTACCTAGCCAACATTTAGATCCGGCTCTACCCAAACTTTTTTTGTTCACCCCAACATTACCCACTTGTCCGACTGTTGCTAAGCAGTTTTTGGATATCAAACGGACCTCCCCAGATGGTAATCTTAATGTGGCCGATTTACCCTCTTTTGCAATCAGTTTCGCTACAGCACCTGCCGCTCTAGCTAATTGCCCACCCTTTCCAAGTGTGATTTCTATGTTATGTATGGCCGTGCCTAAGGGCATATCGGTTGAAGTAGATTCTTCTTTTTTATCAATAAAAACCCCTTCCCAAACTGTACAAGCTTCTTCCAAAGCATACGGCTTTCTAGATGTATATGATGATATCTAGACAGATGGATCTTATATGAATCGTATGATGAAGTACCACATGAGTGGATATATAGGAATCCAAATCTGCCGAATCACTCATGTTATGATCTTCTACATCCTAGGTCTCCCCGTTCCGTCATCTGGCTTATGTTCTTCATGTAGCATTCACAGACCGAATGACTCTATGAAATTACGTCGATACTTCCACATATTGCGGGTAACGTAGGAGACATTTCTATTTTTCCCCGGGGGATCTTTATAATTACCACTGCTTAGCTTTCAATTCGCCTCTGACCATCAAATTAAATGTGAATAACCCGTCCTCCTTTCTTTGATTGAAACAAGGGGCGCTTCCGGTTCTGTGCGTGCTTCAAACAATTTTGTCTTCTCCATATTACCATATCTCTAGAGTCAATAATTTTCTATGAGGAACTACTGAACTCAATCACTTGCTGCCGTTACTCAACAGTTTTCTGCTGAGGTTTCTCCCGTAGAGGTAGTCAAATTGGATCAGTGATCGATTTCTAGGTTTCGTCGTAAACCTAATTGGTTACTTCCAATTACGTAAATCAATAGTTCAAACCGCACTCAAAGGTAGGGCATTTCCCATTGATATAGGAACTTCGGTACCAGAAACAATGGTATCTCCAATTATAGCCCCTCTGGGATGTAAAATATATCTCTTCTCACCATCCCCATAGTGTATGAGACAAATGTATGCATTTCGATTAGGGTCGTATTCTATGGTTACGATTCTACCAGATATGTCTTTTTTATTCCGTTGAAAATCGATTTTACGGTATAGACGCTTATGACCTCCCCCCCTATGCCCTGCGGTAATGATTCCTCTGGCATTACGACCTTTACTACAACGACGCTGTCCATGGATCAAATGATTTCGTGGATTGGATTTCACTTGACTGTCTATGGCTCCATTGCGTGTGCTCGGGGTAGAAGTTTTGTATAAATGTATCGCCGTGTTATTAAGTATTTTTCTTTAAGTTCTTTTCTCTATAAGAGGTGGAATAGAATAACCCGGTTGAAGCGTAATGATCATACGTTTGTAATGCATTGTATGTCCCATAATAGGTCCCATTCTTCTACCCTTTCCCGGGACTCGATGACTATTCATAGCTATTACCTTGACACCAAAGAAGAGTTCGACCCAATGCTTTATTTCTGTCCTAGTTGATCCTGATTCGACATTAGAAGTATATTGATTGTTCCCCAATAACCGAATACTTTTTTCTGTAAATACTGCATATTTGATTCCATCCATAAATCCATTTTCTTCCCTATGAGTTCCAGTATCGATAAGAATTCTAGTTCTTACTGTTCATATGTTATGGTATGAATATACCATACCAATTCGTTATGTATGGATGATGAGATTCCATTGATACAGAGCCAATTCCAATAGACTTATTGAACGTTCCCATTGGCGTGCATCCAGCAGGAATTGAACCTACGAATTTGCCAATTATGAGTTGGGCGCTTTAACCATTCAGCCATGGATGCTTAACAGGGATCATCGTACATCGTGAATAACCAAATTCCAATTGAAATGAAATCTTTAGGAGGAGTCAATGAAACGACATCAATTCAAATCCTGGATCTTCGAATTGAGAGAGATATTGAGAGAGATCAAGAATTCTCACTATTTCTTAGATTCATGGATCAAATTCGATTCAGTAGGATCTTTCACTCACATTTTTTTCCACCAAGAACGTTTTATGAAACTCTTTGACCCCCGAATTTGGAGTATCCTACTTTCACGTGATTCACAGGGTTCAAGAAGCAATCGATATTTCACGATCAAAGGTATAGTACTGCTTGTAGTAGCGGTCCTTATATCTCGTATTAACAATCGAAAGATGGTCGAAAGAAAAAATATCTATTTGATGGGCCTTCTTCCTATACCTATGAATTCCATTGGACCCAGAAATGAGACATTGGAAGAATCTTTTTGGTCTTCCAATATCAATAGGTTGATTGTTTCGCTCCTGTATCTTCCAAAAGGGAAAAAGATTTCTGAGAGTTGTTTCATGGATCCGCAAGAGAGTACTTGGGTTCTCCCAATAAATAAAAAGTGTATCATGCCTGACCGGGGTTCGCGGTGGTGGAGGAACCGGATCGGAAAAAAGAGGGATTCTAGTTGTAAGGTATCTAATAAAACCGTAGCTGGAATTGAGATCTCATTCAAAGAGAAAGATAGCAAATATATGGAGTTTCTTTTTTTATCCTATACGGATGATCTGATCCGCAAGGACCATGATTGGGAATTGTTTGATCGTCTTTCTCCGAGGAAGAAGCAAAACATACTCAACTTGAATTCGGGACAGCTATTCGAAGTCTTAGGGAAAGACTTGATTTGTTATCTCATGTCTGCTTTTCGTGAAAAAAGACCAATTGAAGGGGGGGGTTTCTTCAAACAACAAGGAGCTGAGGCAACTATTCAATCAATTGAGCATGTTTCCCATCTCTTCTCGAGAAACAAGTGGGGTATTTCTTTGCAAAATTGTGCTCAATTTCATATGTGGCAATTCCGCCAAGATCTCTTCGTTAGTTGGGGGAAGAATCAGCACGAATCGGATTTTTTGAGGAACGTATCGAGAGATAATTTGATTTGGTTAGACAATGTGTGGTTGGTAAACAAGGATCGGTTTTTTAGCAAGGTACGGAATGTATTGTCAAATATTCAATATGATTCCACAAGATCCATTTTCGTTCAACTAACGGATTCTAGCCAATTGAAAGGCTCTTCTGATCAATCCAGAGATCATTTCGATTCCATTAGAAATGAGGATTCCGAATATCACACATTGATCGATCAAAGAGAGATTCAGCAACTACTAAAAGAAAGATCGATTCTTTGGGATCCTTCCTTTCTTCAAACGGAAGGAAGAGAGATAGAATCAGATCGATTCCCGAAATGCCCTTTTGGATCTTCCTCAATGTACCGGCTATTCGCGGAACGTGAAAAGCAGATGGATAATCATCTGCTTCCGGAAGAAATCGAAGAATTTCTTGGGAATCCTACAAGATCAATTCGTTCTTTTTTCTCTGACAGATGGTCAGAACTTCATCTGGGTTCGAATCCTACTGAGAGGTCCACTAGAGATCAGAAATTTTTGAAGAAAAAACAAGATGTTTCTTTTGTTCTTTCCAGGCGATCGGAAAATAAAGAAATGGTTGATATATTCAAGATAATTACGTATTTACAAAATACCGTCTCAATTCATCCTATTTCATCAGATCCGGGATCTGATATGGTTCCGAAGGATGAACCGGATATGGACAGTTCCAATAAGATTTCATTCTTGAACAAAAATCCATTTTTTGATTTATTTCATCTATTCCATGGCCGGAACAAGGGGGGATACACGTTACACCGCGATTTTGAATCAGAAGAGAGATTTAAAGAAATGACAGATCTATTCACTCTATCAATAACCGGGCCGGATCTGGTGTATCATA